TCATATTCCGGAAATACAGAAACAAAGAAATTTCACGGTCGAACTGCCAAATATAGAATGGGCTAAAAATTAGAGGTCTACATGCTTCACTTTCTCTTGAAAGGCTAGTTAAGTTAATAGAATCTAATTCATTGAAATTCCATCCAGTAAAATAGAAGAATTATAAATCTCCAAAATAATAGATAGGAATATCGCAAATAGAGCCATTGCAATACCCATCAAAGGCGTAGTTCCCCACCCAGGAGCTACTTTACCATATTCTGAATTTAACGGTTTCAATAAATCCCCTACAATAGTTCGTCTTGAACCAGATCTAGAAGTACCCTCAACGGTTTGTGTAGCCATAAATCCTATTTTCTATTCATTGAGATCTGTTGACTTTGTATACCATTCCGTTGTAAATAAATGATCTTAGCATAAATCCATTGTGGTCTTGAAACTATATAATAATGGAAACAGCAACACTAGTTGCCATCTTTCTATCTGGTTTACTTGTAAGTTTTACTGGGTACGCCTTATATACTGCTTTTGGGCAACCCTCCCAACAACTAAGAGATCCATTCGAGGAACACGGAGACTAGTTGAAGTAATGAGCCCCCAAAATTTGGAGGCTCATTACTTTCAATTGAGATACAGAAAAATCATTTCGTCTTTTTAGTTGGAACTTTAGGCGGTTCTCGAAAAAAGATAGCGAAAAAAATTATTCCTAGAGTTGAAACTAAGAGGAATGTATAAACCAAAGCTTCCATAGATTCGATCGTGATTTACAATTATAGCTTCCATACCTGTTTATTTGAGACCATCTCCCGGATAAAGAAAGAGCAAGGTAAGAGTTAAAGAAAAAACAGCGCTTCAAATCAAGATTTTTTCTGTATCTTATATCAAATCACAAAACTAAATATAAAAATATATATATGTATTGTATCAGACTACTTGTCTTCGTGTAGTTGGATCTCCAAGTTTTTGGAATGCTCCAAATTCCACTTGAGCATCCAAATCTGGGTCAATACCAGCAAAAACATCCCTGAACAAGGTTCTAGCGCCATGCCAAATGTGTCCGAAGAAGAAGAGCAAAGCAAATGAGGCATGTCCGAAAGTAAACCAACCCCTCGGACTGCTACGAAAAACACCATCGGATTTCAAAGTAGCACGATCTAATTCAAAAATTTCACCCAATTGAGCACGTCTAGCATATTTTTTCACAGTAGCAGGATCACTATAACTGACTCCATTGAGTTCACCGCCATAGAACTCAACAGTTACACCTACTTGTTCGACACTATATTTCGATTCCGCCCTTCTAAAAGGAACATCGGCTCTAACAATTCCGTCTCCGTCTACCAAAACAACCGGAAATGTTTCAAAAAAAGTAGGCATACGCCGTACAAAAAGTTCATGCCCTTCTTTATCCCTAAAGATAGGGTGTCCTAACCAACCAACCGCTATTCCATCCCCGTTATCCATTGAACCCGCTCTGAATAATCCCCCTTTCGCTGGATTATTGCCGATGTAATCATAAAAAGCCAATTTTTCAGGAATTTTAGACCAAGCTTCAGATAAACTTTGCTTTTCAGCTAGCCCTGCACTAACTCTTCGATATATTTCTTGTTGGAAGTATCCTTGATCCCATTGATAACGAGTTGGACCAAATAATTCAATCGGAGTAGTTGCTGAGCCATACCACATAGTTCCAGCAACTACAAAAGCTGCAAAAAAGACAGCAGCGATACTACTGGAAAGGACGGTTTCAATATTTCCCATACGTAATCCTTTGTATAGACGTTGGGGCGGACGGACACTAAGATGGAATAGACCAGCTAATATGCCCAAAGTTCCTGCTGCAATATGATGAGAGGCTATTCCTCCCGGAACAAAAGGATCAAAACCTTCCACACCCCATGCTGGATTTACAGCTTGTACCCTTCCCGTTAGTCCATAAGGATCGGATACCCATATTCCGGGCCCATACAATCCTGTTACATGAAATGCGCCAAAACCAAAACAAGCCACCCCTGAGAGAAATAAATGAATTCCAAAGATCTTGGGCAAATCCAAAGAGGGTTTCCCCGTGCGTTCATCACAAAATATTTCTAGATCCCAATACACCCAATGCCAAATAGCTGCTAAAAAGCACAAGCCAGAAAACACAATATGTGCACCAGCCACACCTTCGTAACTCCAAATACCCGGATTTGTTAGAGTCCCCCCTGTGATACTCCAACCACCCCAGGAATTGGTTATTCCTAAACGAGTCATGAAGGGTATAACGAACATACCCTGTCTCCACATTGGATCAAGAACAGGGTCAGAAGGATCAAAAACCGCTAATTCGTATAAAGCCATCGAACCGGCCCAACCAGCAACCAGAGCAGTATGCATTATATGGACAGAAATTAAACGGCCGGGATCATTCAATACAACCGTATGAACACGATACCAAGGCAAACCCATAGAAATACCCCCCTTTGTTTTTCAATTAAAAATAGACGCTATGTAACTTTATTGCACTGTAAAAAAACTATACTATGGACCGTTTTTAGTGGATTATCTCGGGGAAAGGATTCTAATTTGTTCTATATTTTTTAGTAATAATATTTTGAAATAAAAATAGAACAATTTTGTTCGTAGGAAGAAAAAGAAGCAGATTTATTCTACACCGGATAAGTACCAATACGCAATGGTAGGGCGTTGCTAGTATTTTATAGGAATAACTGCATCTAGATTTGTTCATCATCGCAAAGAAAAGACCCATTTGTAACCAATTTCTTTTATTCATTCGGTCTTACTCTTTTCTGAACTTCTTTTTTTTGATCTCTGGTAATCAAAGATAAAATATTATTAAGACAATAAACCCATTTTTACGCTTTCACATCAAAGTGAAATATAGTACTTCGTTTTTCTTTCGTTTAATGCCAATTGGTGTTCCAAAAGTACCTTTTCGAAATCCTGGAGAAGAAGATGCATCGTGGGTTGACGTATAGTGCGACTTGTCAGATTTATTTGGTTATATGGTATTTCCCCGTTCTCTTACCCGATTGAGATATCCTCTCTTTCGCCCAAGAAAGATTGATTGAATCATCAAAAATTTGGAGCGTGAAATGCAACGAATAAAATTCGAAAAAAAAAAAATAAATCTATTTTTAGGGGATATACAGATTAATATTAGCAATTAGACTAATTTATGGTTGGGTCGAACAATAAAATGAAGTATCCAGGCTCCGTTTAGAAAAAACCAATTGGTAATATATCTATGATTTCTAGTTAATATCATATTTGATTATATTCTATTTCGAATTTCTAATATAAAAATAAAAAAGAAGTGATCTCAAACTGTTAATAAATTGAGTAATATGATAAATGCATTGAATATTTAATATTTGGCGGGAGACATGAAAGAAATTTGAATTGAAAAAAAAAAAAGAAGTCCTAGCAAAAAGATGTAGTAGTTGGATATTTGGCCTATATATGCAAATCAAAACCCGTCAGATCTTTACTCGGAGTAGAGCATAAACCTAAAAGAATTCAAGAAGACCATTCAGGAACAAGAAAATTACATTGTAATTTGGATTGAATTCCGATGAACGAATACATCAATAAGAGGTTAATCCGAAAAGTTTAGTGAATTTTTTTTTATTTTTTTTTTATAAAAAAAAAATGGAATCTACACATTGATTCTTTTTTTTCGCGATGTGTATTGAACCGTATGCATTAAAAGATGCATGTACGGTTCCGAGGGAATATAATTTTAGCCCACTCAACCGACTTTATCGAGAAAGATTTCTTTTTTTAGGACAAGAAGTGGATATCGAGATCTCGAATCAAATTGTTGGTCTTATGGTATTTCTCAGTATAGAGGATGATACCAGGGATCTGTATTTGTTTATAAACTCTCCAGGCGGATGGGTAATACCTGGATTAGGTATTTATGATACTATGCAATTTGTGCAACCAGACGTACAAACAATATGCATAGGATTAGCCGCTTCAATGGGATCTTTTATTCTGGTCGGAGGAGAAATTACCAAACGTCTAGCATTCCCTCACGCTTGGCGCCAATGAGTTTTTTATTTGATGTGAGCTAAAAAAGAAACCAAGATTATGCCTTCGCGATATATGAAATATTAATATTAAGTAATAATTATTAAGTAATAATAGCATGGCACTTCGAATTCGATATGAAATTCTTTTTTTTTTTTTTTCAAAATTGTTAACTTATGTATCGAAAGAGTAGTATGAGATAAAGGGTATTTCCTATTTTATCTGATATATCAGGAGACACATTTCAGCGTCACAAACTTTTTTGTTTTCACACCGAAAAACTCTTAACAATATATATTCTTATGAAAGAATAAAAAAAAACTTTGGGATTGCTAAATAACGGAGTAAATTAATATATAAAGCAACGGAACCATCGTAGTATTTTTTTAACTACTCAAAAAAGAAGGATGGTTATTGGATCATTTACCTATGTGAATATGATAGCCCCTATAAATTTATATATATATTTCTTCAATGTAAGGTAAAAAGGGTATAAAAGTGAATTCCATTGTAGAGCCGTATGCAATGTGTAAAAGATGCCTGTACGGTTGTTCAATTTTCTATTTTTTCTATCGTTTTAGTATTATATTAATATTATTCCTTCGAGATAGAATAATAATTTATTATGTTATTTCATCAGGGTAATGATCCATCAACCTTCTAGTTCTTTTTATCAGGCATCGACGGGAGAGTTTATCTTGGAAGCGGAAGAACTACTGACGCTGCGCGAAACCCTCACAAAGGTTTATGTACAAAGAACGGGCCAATCCTTATGGGTTGTTTCCGAAGACATGGAAAGAGATGTTTTTATGTCAGCAACAGAAGCCCAAGCTCACGGACTTGTTGATCTTGTAGCGGTTGAATAAAAATAAGAGAGATTTTACGCAAGTATATAATGTATTATTTTATCTTCTTACCGGGGTTAAGACAATATTCTATGAAGACATTAATAAAAAAGGATTCATAATTATCCGGTTAGGATCGATCTAAACCATCCCATTCTGTTAGATCATTCAACATGCCAACTATTAAACAACTTATTAGAAACACACGACAGCCAATCAAAAATGTCACGAAATCCCCCGCTCTTGGGGGATGTCCTCAGCGACGAGGAACATGTACTAGGGTGTATGTGCGACTCGTTCCGATCATGTACTAGGCAAAAAAAAAAGAGTGGATCCAATATAAATGATCAGTAACAGTGATATAGGATAGAATGTAAGAAGACCATCCACTAGACGAAAAAATAAAATATCGAAAAAAATCGATCATATCCTTAGTATTGTAGTATCAAATTAATTTATGGTTGACATTGGGACAAATCCAATCACTTACACTTCTAATTTAAGATGAGAAAGAATTCACCATTGATACCAAATGGTATTCATTAAGCAGGGAAATGCTATTTAAAACGCAGAAAGATTATACCCTTAACTCTTGACTCCTGCAAGAACGGACTAACAAGGTCAGTTACTCAGCTAATCTTCATAATAAAAAAAAAAATACCGTTACTGTATAGGTGGGTCTCCTTGTGAAAGACTTATTACTGCATAATGATGGGTAGAGCCAAAAAGTGCAAACTGTACAAGTTAACAATAACATTGATTAAATCAAATGAGGGAGGAGGCTCCGGTGTATAGAGAGGACCTCACCGTTACGAAGCAACCATAAAAACGAAGGAAACCGCTATACCTATTTCTATTTACTACTTTTTTCTTTATTATGTTTTTGATATCTAGTATCAATACAATTTCCTATTTCGAGGCTTTTCGCCTCGAAAAAAAATCGTGGTCAGGAAGGTTATAGTAGCAAAAGACATTGGAAGTTTTTTTATACACTGGACGAATCCGTTTTGTTATTAATAGACTACGAAAGGGAAAAGAAATAACTGAAAGAAAAGAAATCAATTAGTTATTCATCAAAGTTTCATTTATTCAATGACTAGAATTAAACGAGGATATATAGCTCGCAGACGTAGAACCAAAATTCGTTTATTTGCATCAAGTTTTCAAGGGGCCCGCTCAAGACTTTCTCGGACTATTACTCAACAGAAAATAAGAGCCTTGGTTTCGGCTCATCAAGATAGAGGCAGGCAAAAGAGAGATTTTCGTCGTTTGTGGATCACTCGGATAAATGCAGCAATTCGAGCCAATAAACTATACTATAGTTATAGTAGATTAATACACAATCTGTACAAGGGGCAGTTGCTTCTTAATCGTAAAATACTTGCACAAATTTCTATATTAAATAGGAATTGTCTTTATATGATTTCCAACGAGATCTTAAAATAAGATAAAGAGGTTGCAAGGAATCCAGTGGAATGTTTTCCTGTTAAGTAAATTTGGGAGGGTAGAGTAGAAATTAGTATGGAAAAATAGGATATAATATGATTATTATAAAGATAAAGTCGTTACAATAAACAAAGACGTTTAATAAAAAAAGATTTATTCCCAAATTATTTTTTTTCTTATTCTGACGACACAGCAATAAATTGAAAATTTTTTGAACAAAATGTCAATTCGCATTTGAAGTCAGATTTCTGTTTTATTTTGATTCAATTGAAGAGCAAACTTATTTATTTTTAATTATAAGACCTGTAGTTCTAGGAGTCGACTCATTTCTTTCAAATTGTTTCTCATTATTAAGAAAGGGTAACAAAGATAAAATACGAGCTTGTTTTATAGCAATAGTAATTAATCGTTGTTGTTTTAAGGTCAATCTATTCACTCGCCTAGATAATATCTTTCCTTGTTCACTAATAAATCGACTAATTAAACTCATATTTCTATAATCAATTCGATCCCCCGATTGTATCGGGGGCAAACGCCTACGAAAAGATCGCTTAGATTTAAGAAAGAGCTGCTTGGATTTAGCCATGGTTTGTTTATTCCTTGTCCTGAAAATCCTAATTCGATTTTGATCGTATCAGAAATGATTTCGAATTAAAAAAAAAATATTTTTTTGTTTATTTTATATTTAAATAAATATAGGATCTGTTATATATAATTTTTGTTGTATATCTCGAAATAATAGTCTATTAAATAAAAAAAATTAATATATAATATGTCGTTTTTCGTCTTCCTTGGAACGCAAGGCGGACGCGCGAGAGGTCGGTTAGATCTATTTCTTTATCTCCCCGTGAATCGTATGTTTGTAACAAGAGGTACAGAATTTTCTCAATTCCAATCGACTAGGCGTATTATGTCGATTTTTTTGAGTAATATATCGAGAAATGCCCATTGATTCCTTATTAACGCGGTTTCGAACACAACTGGTACATTCCAAAATAATCCTTACTCGGGCATCTTTACCCCTGGCCATGAACCTCCTTTGGATTTTTGATTGACTGAACTCTTCTATTTTTCAATTTTCTGACCCGAAGCGAAGAAGCAAGAAAGGAAAGAAAAAAAAGGAGTTGCTAAATTGAAATCCAATTATGAAAGATTTCTTTACAATCTATCAATATAGTAATAATAAGTAATATAATGATTTCTAACTCTATACTTCTAATTTTTAATTGCTATACAATATTGAATTTTTCATTGAATTATCTTGTATGATATTGTTGTCCCAACAATTCCATTTTCTTTCTCACACTATTATTAATTAATTGAATTTTGGTCCCGGAACCCCAAGTCCCTAGTTTGACTAGGGTAAATCTGCTTATATTCTTTTAGAATTTTTTTAAATTATAAAACAAAGAAGAGTAAGGGAGGGGATTAGTCACAGATATTTCATTGTAGCTCTAATTTTCTTCAACCCCTTCGCGTCTCACTTACTATAATGAAAAAAAGGGGAATATTAATGCATCCGGAAATAAACGATTAATCTCTATCAATAAACCTGCTAAAGAACCAAACCATAGAGTACTTACTACTGGTGCCACGGAAAGATATGTTTTTAGATTTCGCATTTAAACTCCTCCTTCTTTTTTTTGTGATTTTATTCTAATTTGTAATACATAATAGTATTACATATATGACCAGATGTGTATATGTAGTTAATGACTGACATTTGTATTTCTACGTCGAATACCTAATGCAGATTGAAATGTACAACAATTCGGGAAAATTTTGCCTTTTCTTAAAACAAAAAAATATGTCCCGTTCCATCTGAGAATTCCCGACAAATATTCATTTTTTTATGGTTTCATATTTTTTCACTACGTATATAATATAAGTCTATTATTTTTATATGTTATATAATATGAGATTAAAAAAAAAAAGAACTGACAAGTTGGTATATCAATGAACGAAATAAAGATGTGGAAAAGAACACAGGGATTCTCTACAATGACACTGTAGACCAATTGAAAGGGATGTAGCGCAGCTCGGTAGCGCGTTTGTTTTGGGTACAAAATGTCGCGGGTTCAAATCCTGTCATCCCTACCTATTACTTATCTTATGAGCAGTAAGAAGGGTTCAATTGATATTGATTAAAATTGGATATACATAAGCAATTAATTTATTTTTTCTGCTAGTATATATATCCAAGACGGATTGGCTATTTATTGTGATAATAAAGCGCTCTTAGTTCAGTTCGGTAGAACGTGGGTCTCCAAAACCCAATGTCGTAGGTTCAAATCCTACAGAGCGTGATTAGACTCTTCTTATTTGTGTTAGGTCAAAAATCAAACTGAAATAATTGAACAGCAAATTGAATTTGACCTCCTGTAGATTAAAGCAAATAGGAGGTCAATCAAAAAACGTAGATGGTAATTAATCAAAGGTCCAATTGATCACCACGTCTGTATTGTAAATATGCAGTTACGAATAATCCAGCCAAAGTAATAGGAATTAGACCTAAGACGATTCCAAATAGAAAAACTTCAATCATTTCAATTTATTTGAAAGGTGAAAAAGAGAGGTAATATTTATCCTTAAATCTTAATGGGAATTACCCACGAATCTTAACGACCAAGATTTGAAAATTGACGCGATAAGGAACTATAGAATATGTGAACTATGACAGAAAGATTTTGTCCTGAATTGTTCATTCAATTAATTTCAAATAAGTCGTATCTTGTTCAAACCGATAAATAAAGCTGAGGTTATAGTCAACGCTACTAGTAGAAAACCGAAATAACTAGTTATAGTAAGCATGAAGAGACTAAATGAAATATGTTCTTTTTATACATATGTTTCGAAAGCACTTCCCTAAATTTCAATTTTGAAAAGCAAAGATAGGAGGATAAACAAAAATACTAATTGAAAGTTTTTGATTCATCCATTATTCTAGATGGCAAGTCTAACAAAAATAGAGTAACATAGTTAAGAAATCAACTCATCATTTGTGAGATCTACCCATCTCCAAATTTTGAATCAAGAGATTCATTGAGCAACTCTTGAGTTGAGTAAAGTAATAACCACCATATTATATCTTAATATATATATTATTATATATATAAATATAAGATTATTATTTATAAGATTCTTAATATATTTATATTTCAAATATATTTATATTAAAAAAAAAAAAGTAATAATAGTTGTTTTATAACTTCATTAAAAAATGAATAGCAATATGGGAGAAAATTACAAAACCGTTTCTTTCTATTTGAATCCTTTTTTATTGTATCGACGAATTCTTTCTTTTTTTTTACTTTTAGTATTTTTAGTATTTTAAACCGACGAGTGATCTTAGCTTATAAGGAAAATGCATATTTTTACTTTAAATTGAGCTTCTTAAATTAAGTAGTCGGTTCATTCACAGAATCTCGCGAATCAAAAGAAAGAAAAAAGAATCATATGATCACTCAAAACCTCTTTTTACATTTTGTCTTTAAATATTAAAAAGCGCAGCCTTGGAATTAGTTCACAAAAGAACCTTTCCTTTAGATCTAATATAACAATGTGTAGGTTGCTGATTTTTATTGATTCGTTGTTCTCTTTCTTTATAATACTATCTATACTATTTGTACCTGATCTTCACTTTCTAGTCCAAAGAGAAAACTTTTATAATA